TTTATGGATCTCTATATATATAATAGAATAGAGAAAGAAGAAAGATTCTTTACATTATGTGTAATGTAGTAATTATCTTTTTCAATTGGGAGAGATGGCTGAGTGGACTAAAGCGTCGGATTGCTAATCCGTTGTACGAGTTATTCGTACCGAGGGTTCGAATCCCTCTCTTTCCGTTTCCGTTGATGAATTTATTTGGTTTTTTTTTTTCAAATTTTAAAAATCTTAGTGAAACGTGTAGAATAGATAAAATCCTAAGAAAATTTGCAAATTAACTAAAACCAAGGAAAACCCCCTGTATTTTATTCTTCACGTCCAGGATTTCGCCCTGGATCATTAGATAGGAATCCAAAGATAAAGAGAGACACAAAAAATATCACTACGGTATAAACGAAGAGTTTCAGAGTAAGCATTACACAATCTCCAAGATGGTTTTTTTGAAAAAAAAAAGAGAATAGATCTTCTATTTTTCTACCACATATCCTAAAGAAATGAGGTTTTTCTAGAAATGCATTGTCACAAATTCATTTGTTTTTCATTAACCCAAATTTCGGTTTATATCCAAATTAGATATTATATTGTGGGAGACCCTAATAGGGTTAGGGTCTTTCACTGGAAAGGGGGTCAAAAACGAGGGTAAGCCTGGGTTTTGTCGACTATACACGAATTTCAGCGTGTGAATCGAGGGTTCATACTCTAAAACTTATCTTATTTTTTCAATTGTTAGAATTTTTTTATCGAGGAAATCATACATTTTCTAGGATATTATTATTCAGGATCTCATCGAAAACTTACAGCAGCTTGCCAAACAAAAGCTAAGAGAAAAAAAAACAAAGGTATGACTGGCATAACATCCACGATTGGATTCAAAAAAGCATAGGCTTCGGGCAATTTGCCGAAGAAAAAACTACTCGAATAAAAGGGAGAATTAATACAAATACAGATCAAACTAACGATATTAAGCATAACAGACATTTTGTTATTGGAGATAATTGCATTTTGATTGCGTTTTTGATATAAGGAAAAAGAAAGTAAGTAAGGTAGACAAAAACCCTTCTTTTTCTTTGAATCCACCCAACCAAAAATCCTCCAATTCTCAAAGGAGGATAGAAGAAATCATACTTTCATACAATATCTTAATTGAATTCTATGTAATGATCAATAAATTCAGTTGAATTCTATATCTATATGTATCAAAATCCTAGTACCAATCGATTCTATAGATCTATAGATATTTGGACTCGAGTTGACAAACAAGCAATACCAATATTATTGTTTCTTAGTGTCGATTAGAAATTGAAATGGGGCGTGGCCAAGTGGTAAGGCAACGGGTTTTGGTCCCGCTATTCGGAGGTTCGAATCCTTCCGTCCCAGCGCAGTCCATTTTTGATGCTCCATTATTCCTATAGAAAGAAATAGGGGAGTGGGTAGGAGTTAATCCATATTAATTTGAATATCTGTGTCTGTTCGAATTTCATTAATAAATGATCAAGTTCCATATTATATAGAAATATGTTTTGGAGCTGATGTTTTTTCTTTGAATCTAATTTGATTTAGGTATTTCGTGTTTGACTCGAATGAAAAATGGGAAATCTATTATCTATTTAAGGCTTGAGGCAGGGGTGATTTATCCTATCCCTTTGTATTCACTTTCTCACAAGAGTCGATATTCCTCAACCCCATTTAAACCAAATACATATCAATCATATAATATAATCATATAAATGTTACGTATCATTCTATTTCAATGACAAGAAAATTTTGGGTTCTTTGTGAAAAAGATTTGTAATCCTTAAATTAATTAAACTTAAATTATAGTTATAGATATTCGATAATCTAGAATATCTATAACAGTGACAATTGTTCAGTCTATCTGATAGATACGAAGAACCTCCCCTTTCAAATTTATATTTGAAATTCAATCAGTGATGAGTCAATTCAAAAAGAAAGACCGATCCTCCTATGAAGATAAAAGGTGATGCTTATTGTCCAATTTTCTTCAAATTCCATTTAATAATAATAATGATGTAGAAATAGGAAACCTTTTCAATTTCAATTAGAAAGATTCCTTGTATGCGGAAGCTTTGAAAAAGTAAGAAATCGTTTAATCTATCCTATTGAGTCACTTGAAGATGCAGATTCAAAAAGTTATTCGGTTCTCTATTTCTATTTTTTTCTCGGATCTATATATTATTTATGTATGTTAAAAATGCTGTCTTGCTAAGACTTTTTCAGAAAAATAGTTCCACATATCATATATTCATATATAGAAGAAAAGTCTAGATTACGATGTCTATGGACAGCTGAACCAGTGACTATTCATGATTCCATAATTGAATCAATTTCATACCGGTTCCAAATTAGAGGAATGTTATGGTAAAACTTCGTTTGAAACGATGTGGTAGAAAGCAACGTGCGACTTGAAGGACACGATCCGTTGTGGATTTTTACATCCACCATTTTTGATTTGTCTAGGAATAAGGGTGCTCTTGGCTCGACATTGTTTGTTCTGTTACACCCGAACCCTTCGTTTTTTGTTCGGTTGTAAATAGTGCACGCTGGAGCTCGAATAGAAAGTATTAATTTATTTCTCGGAGGCAAGGATCTAGGGTTAATGCCAATCAATTGGAGGAACAACTTCGTAAATATATCGAACATATATAGGAATCGAAAGGATCCAATTCGAGCAAGTTTCCAATTCAAAAGCAAAACTTGTTGAAATTGATTCAAAATTTTCGATTCAAAGTGTATCACGCGGGAATCGACTGTCCATAGGATTTTTTGATCGAAAGAAATCAAAAGGGGGTATGTTGCTGCCATTTTATTTTGAAAGAATTAAGAAACACCGAAGTAATGTCTAAACCCAATGATTAAAAATAAGGAAAGGATCTAAGAACAAGGAAACACCCTTTTAATTGTCTCAATCGTCTCAATAACTGGATCGCACTAAAGAATCCAAATAGAATTTGAAATGGTTTAAACGAGACAAACAAAAGGGAGTAAAGACGACTCAATAAATGAAATTGACTAAAGATTTTTCCTTTGAACTATTTGAGAGTTATCCAACTTGAGTTATGAGTACGAATGGTTTATTTTTCATTTTCAGGAAGAAAAAAAGACTGAAATCATAGTCTAATTTATTTTATGGGCGCATTTGTCATTTAATTTATTAGAATTGCATATATAGACAAAACTTCGAATCAAATCATTTTTTCGCGAGCTGTACGAGGAGAAAACTTCCTATACGGTTCTAGGGGGGGTATTGTTCATCTACATCTATCCCAATGAGCCATCTATCGAATCGTTGCAATTGATGTTCGATCCCGAAGAGAAGGAAAAGATCTTAGAAGGGTGGGCTTTTATGATCCAATGAAGAATCAAACTTTTTTAAATGTTCCTCTTATTCTCTATTTCCTTGAAAGGGGTGCTCAACCCACGGGAACTGTTCAGAATCTTTTAAAGAAAGCCGCAGTTTTTAAGGAACTTCCGCCTAATCAAATGAAATTCAATTAAAGAAATACTAGGGGGGGTAGCGACTTGTATATAACTTTGTCTAACTTTTTTCTACTTGCCCCCCTTTTTCTTTTTTTCTTCCGTATTCATATTTATTTATCATAGTTTCTATCGAATCTTATGGTCTAGATGGTCTAGAATGACCAAATTGATTGATCTTATAAATATCAAATTTCCGCATTTCCTTTATTTAATTGTGTGGTTTTCATTGGAACTCGACTAAGCAAGAACAAGGAATCTACTTTGCTTATTCCACTTAGATTGATGAAATACATTAGCATTAGGGACTAAAAAATCCGATATTTTTTTTTGAATTCTTCCTTTTTTATTCTTCGATTTATACTTTATTCTATCTATGTAGATTAGATATGTAGTGTCAATCCAAGACAATTTGGAATATTATTGTATTTCATTGTTAAATTGAAATTCAAAGGATTTCAAAAAGGATTTTATTTCATGCAATTTCTCTTTTCCAATGTATTCTTTTCTCAACATTTATATTGACAACAGTGTATTGAACAAATATAATTCATCGTGATAAGCGATCCGGGTCTATTTATTTTTGTCCCATAGTTTTGTTACTTTATCTTATTCAAATGATGTTTTCTTTGATACAAGAGGTTTTTTTGATTGAAAGAAAGCTAGATAACATAAGAGATGCTCTATCCATTTTCACAATGCTGTATCTTTTTTTTTCTTTTATTTTATCTGACAATTTCTTGTATTTTCATCTAATTGTATTTTCATCGAATCACTTCATTTTTCTGTTTTGAATCCATTATCAAATCTGTTTTTTTGTTAGATTTGTTAACTCAAGGGTTTGATTAGTTTGTATAATATATTTTTTTCTCTTTGTTTAAAATCAATTGAATTTAATTTGATTGTATCTATACACCCTTTGTTGAGGTTTTGTTTAATCTATGTTTGTTTTTTCGGGTTGCTAACTCAACGGTAGAGTACTCGGCTTTTAAGTGCGGCTAGAATCTTTTACACATTTGGATGAAGTGACGAATTCGTCCGTAACCTTGGTAAACTTTGGAAGACCGCGACTGATCCTGAAAGGGAATAAATGGAAAAAATAGCATGTCGTATCAATGGAGAGTTCTGAGGATATTTCATTCTTATCGGATTGGTATAAAACCTTTTTCGAATTCTTGGAACGGAACAAAAGAAAGTTGGGTCGAATGAATAAATGGATAGGAGCCCTGTGGCTTCAATTAATTATCAGAAAGAAAAAGCAACCGGCTTCTGTTCTTAATTTGAATAATTTCCCGATCTAACTAGACGTTAAAAATAAATTGGTGCCTGATACGGGAAGCACTTATCACTCCACGAGTGGATTCTATTTTTTTTTAATGAATCCTAACTATTGACATTCTCCATTATGGACTGAAGATGCGTGTGTAAAAGAAGCAGTATATTGATAAAGAAAGTTTTTTCCGAAATCAAAAGAGCGATTCGGTTTAAAAAATAAAAGATTTCTAACC